AAGAACAGCTCCTACATTAAAAGCTCCCTTTTTACCATTAGCAAGAACTTGTTTCAGTTGCATATCATAAGGAATTCGAACAACTGCTTCAAATACAGTATCAGGAAATACAGCTTGCGGAACTTCAATATCCACGGGCTTATTAGCTAAATGGCAATTGGCACATACAATTCGCCCAGTTGCTTCTCGTGGATTTTCATAACCCTGCTGCGCATAAATGGGATATGCATTTGAAATAGATGCTCGAGTTATTACATATATCATGATCGATACATAAATGGATCGAGTCATCTGTTCTTTTACCCAAGAAAAAGTCTTTCTATTTTGCATGGTCCAATCATTGATCCCGGAATTTCTACAATAAATTCGATAGGTAGCTAGTTGAATTCCCTATCCACAAGTTTGCCATTGTATTCATTGTACTAAAAGAATTGTACTGGTGGAATATAGTATGAATACCTTGAATTGAAAAGGTAGAAGTATAAAGAATAATTAAGATTGAAAATGATTTCTTTATACACGAAGAAAAATTCTGATTTGATTGATATCAAGAGATCTAATGAATTCTTCATTCATTCATTGAATGATAAATTACTACAAGCGAAGGAGATACACGATTTAAAAAATGGAAGATCCAATATTTCACAATTGTATCTAGAATTACTGGAAAAGTGGAAACAAGACCAGATATAATCTGATCATTCTGAGCTAATCCAAAATCGTTGTAGATCGAACCAATCATTAGTTCCCAACCATGGGTCGAGTGAAATCCGATCCATAAATCAGTAACTAAAAGAATCGAAAAAGCTTTGATTGTGTCACTTAAGTTATAGAGAAATTCCTGAATCCAAGAATTGATAATGAAAAGTTCTTCATTACCCAGAACAAAATAACCACTTAGAATAGCGAAACAGATTAGATTTGTCGAGAAATGCAAAATGATATGAAAATGAGATTCATTGTGTCTTTGGACCAATTGTATCGTTTCCTTGTGCATTCCTATATGAAGCCTTTGCATATGTGTCTCCGAGTACTCCTTTATCATCTCGTCCAACAGGAATAGTTCTTCTAATTCCATAAATTTTTCTAAAACATTTTTCTCTTGAATATCATTCAAAAGGATTTCGGATTGCCTGGTATTCCACCAATTAAGAACCCAAGTTTCTAGACATTTATTAAATGAGAGAGAAACCCACCAGGGAAAAAAGAGTATAGACACAAGATATGGGAGGGAAGCCAATGCTTTCTTTTTTTTCATTCTGTATCTGTGATGTGAATTGTTAATGAACCTGTTTCATTCGTCGATTCTATCTGATCTGAGATTTCTATGAAGCACGAGTTCTATAACAAGAGCTTATAACTCTAACAAGAACAAGGTATCGAACCTATGGATCTTTTCCTATTTTTGTTTTCGTGTAAGAATTGAGTCTTTGGATCTAGAATAGAACATAGAAAAAGGCCCTTTTCAAATGAAAAAAAAAGAAGTAAATATTCTTTTCATATTCCTTCTTTCCATATTCCAGAGATCTAAATTAGGCAAATTGGAACCGATTTCATCTTCATTTCTTCCTTTCGATGAAGACTCGAAAACCCATTTGAACTAACAAATATTATTTGATTTGGATTTCAAGACGAACCCTACCGGATCCTTGAATTCTTTTATTTCAAATTCAAAAGATTTCACTGTCTAACCGCAGCGCGGGTATAGGGGTATCAATTCAAAATCTGGGGCTTAAAAAGAGGAATTATGCTTTACGAAAACAAAATACATGTTAGGATATTTGATGAACCTATACTTATTAGACCTTTTTTTTTACTAGTATAAAAGAGAGAAGCTGGACGCCATGCGTATGCGTATACAAAATAGTTTTTGTGTACAAATAGTTTCTATTCTCCTTAATATATTTGATTAGTTATATTAGATTTTATTAGAATTGTTCCATATACGTCCTCCTGCTTTTGAGATGTATAATGTATATGGACTGCTGCCTCAACGGAACGGGGAAATAGAATATAGCATATTTTGCTGGAATGAACATTTTGAAGAAGCTTCAGTTGTCTTAAAAAGATAATTAGTAAGTTTCTTCTCTCATGCTGAGATTTATTCTTCAGTTCATTTCAAAAGACTTCAATGGGTACGCGCAAGAAATAGGCCAATTCGGCAGCTTTTTGTTCAATTTCTCGTGGAGTCAAATTCTCATCAGTACGAGTCAAGGGAATGGCTCCTTGGCCCCTGATTTCCATATAAAGGACACGACGAGGAAAAAGACCCTCTCTCACCTCCATTCTGATTGATTGGATATCTTTCAGAAAGAAACGAAGGAAGATGCGACGATTTATTCCAGGAAATCCCCAACGAAAAAGGCACATTATACCTTCTTTTCTATCGAATCGGTCATAACCACTACCTACATTCCATGAAATTGTGCACCACAAATAAGAACTAAGGAATAGACCTGCGATCCCATAGAAAGACATCACGATCCCTTGTGGAAAAAAAAGAATTTGCTGAGACGGAAATACGGATATCAGATTTCTACCAAGATAAATGGAAGTTCCAACCACTAAGAATCCTAGTGAACCTAAAAAAAGGATACAGGCCCAGCAAAAATTACTTGTTTTTCGAGACCCCGTTATAAGTTCTATCCATATATGTTCTGATCGCCAGTTCATACTATACTAGATCCAGTTGCATTCGATTGGAATTGAGAGAATAACCCAAATGGATTTGACTCGACTTTTCTTGCTTGATCCCGAAGTAACTTTCATCAACTAGCAGTATTCCGACGGGAACCATTAGAAATAATTGGTTAGATACATTGAGTTTCTATTTCAAAGATTTTCAAAAAAGATTTGCTGATCATTTTTAATTGATTAAGCTATAACCGCATATACATGCATTAATGCGTATATTATGCACGGCATACATAACAACTCTTCCATTTGTTTTCGGAAAGGCCACATATCATATATCCTACCATATTACATTAAAAAAGTATCTGTATGATGATCCAGTGTTGAAAGAAATTGATGAGATTTGGTCCCATCGTATTTAGACAATCTTATTTCTTTGGACATAAAGAGATAAAGAAGCCATTGCGATTGCCGGAAAGACTAGGCCCACTAAAGGAACAAAAATAGAGGGAAAGTTCAAATCTATCATAGAATGGGTACCTCGATTTCGTATTTGTACCTATTATAATTATAAATTATAATTATAAAGATATCTTATGATAAGTCTATCTATTAGAAAGAATATGAAGATAATCTTCATATGAAGTACTTAATAATCAATAAGTGCAACGAATGTAGAACTAAATGAAGTGTACCTATTCCTCTTTCTACATGAATATGTATGAGAATCCGCTTTCATAAATTGGATTCTTCTTCTCCCATCCTTATCTTCTTTCTATCTTGTCGATAGAGGAATGCTTATTCCTAATCAGGAATAGAGGTAGAATAAAAAAAGGATTCGGGGCAAAAAGTAATTATCCAAAACTTCTGACTCTTACTACACTTATAACTGATGTCCCCAAAGAAAACACCATCTTCTTAGTTTTGTTTTTTTTTTTATTACAATGAACTAAATGCTTATTCGCTACAAATAAAAATAACTGAAGCTAGTGCTATACTTCCATTTTAAAATGAAGAATTTCAATCTTTTTAACAATCTTTTTTTAATCTTGATTCAAGGGAAGGAAACCATGTAGCTGAAATAACTCATTCAGAACACCTTTTAAAGGATTACGTGGTACAATTGGGTCAAATAAGCCCTTATGGAATGAATACTCAGCCGCTTGTGAACCGTCGGGTACTGTCTTTTTCAATGTTTGTTCAATTACTCTTTTCCCCGCAAACGCAATGTAGGCATTAGGTTCAGCAATAATGATATCTCCCAACATACCAAAACTTGCTGTAACTCCGCCAGTTGTAGGAGATGTAAGGATTGATACATAGAATAACTTTTTCTTTGATTGATAATCATATGAAGCAGAAGATATTTTAGCCATTTGCATCAAACTCAAACTCCCTTCTTGCATGCGTGCTCCTCCAGAAGCACACACAATAATGACAGGTAGAGATCGATTAGTAGCATACTCGATCAAACGGGTGATTTTCTCACCTACTACGGATCCCATACTACCTCCCATAAACTGAAAATCCATAACTCCAATTGCTATGGGAATACTATTTAGTTGACCTACGCCCGTTTGAACAGCTTCAGTTAAACCTGTTTTTTTTTTATAAGAATAGATGCGATCTCTATAAGGTTCCTCCTCTGAATGAAATTCAATGGGATCCATAGAGACCATATTTTCATCCATAGGCTCCCAAGTGCCAGGATCAAGAAAAAGTTCTATTCTATCTGAACTACTCATTTTCAAATGATATCCGCAGTGTTCACAAATATTCATTTTTGACCTAAAAAATTTTTTATAATTTAATCCATAACAATTCTCGCATTGAACCCATAACTGTTTGTATTTTGTATTTATATCGAAATCATTAGATCCTCCTCTTCTATCGAAAGAACTGCTACTAGTTTGGATACTAGAATTTTCACTTTCAATACTACTTATACTTTCCGTACAAATGAAATTAAAAAAGTAACTGCCGATACCACTGTAAATGTCACTATTAATACTGATTTCAAAACGAAGATAACTATCAATGCAACTATTAATGTGATTATTCCAATTAGATTGAGTATCATACATGGAATAATAATAGTAGTAATTGCTACTCTTAGACCCACTATTTAAATAACTAGAAAAAAAAATCTCTAGTTCACTCAAAAAAGAACTAGCATTGTCAATATCAAAAATCTGATTTTCAATATCAAAATATACAGAATAACTGTCACCATTACTATTTCTAACTAAAAAAGTATCATCAGAGATCAAACTCCAAATATTCCTGCTATCAAATAAATAATTTAGATAATGAATATTACTGAAACTATAACTGCCCCAACTAGGAATCTGTTTCTCCTCATCATT